AGAAGAAAACAAATAATTTTTTTGGATGCGAATTTGACATGACATAGGAGAAAGCACTCTTTATCATTATATTTATAATGAAAAGGGGTTCTAGCATATTCATATTATAGTGTGAAGTATTACCATCGATTTACACAAAACAACAAAGAATTTTTTTCAATACTCAAATTCCTTACTTATTAGTTACTAAAAAATTCTAGTGATTGGGTTTCTCTCTTTATTCTGATAGGAAATAAGATATTCAAATAAAGAATTTTGGATCGAATGACTATTCATCTATTGTATTTTCATGCAAATAGGAGGCAAGAAAACGCTATGGGAAGATGGTGGTTTAATTCGATGTTGTTTAAGAAGAAGTTCGACTGCCGGTGTGGTCTAAATAAATCAACGGGCAGTCTTGGTCCTATTGAAAATACCAGTGAAAGTGACGATCCGAATATAAAAGAACAAGATACGACTAAAAACATTCAGAGTTGGGGGGGTCATGACGATTCTAGTTACAGTAAGGTTGATCATTTATTCGTCGCCAAAGACATTCGCAATTTCATCCCTGATGACACCTTTTTAGTTAAGGATAGCAATGGAGATAGTTATTCCATATATTTTGATATTGAAAATCAAATTTTTGAGATTGATACCAATCATTCTTTTTTGAGTGAACTAGCAAGTTCTTTTTATAGTTATCGTAATTCTAGTTATCTGAATAATGGATCTGCGAGTGAAGATACCTACTATAATCGTTACATGTATGATACTCAATATAGTTGGAATAATCATATTAATAGTTGCATTGACCATTATCTTCAATCTCAAATCTGGATTGATACGTCCATTTTAAGGAGTAGTGATAATTACAGTGATAGTTACATTTATAGTTCCATTTATGGAAATAATAGTGAAAGGGAGGGTTCGGGTATAGGAACCCACGTGAAAGGTAGTGATTTTACTATAAGCGAAAGTTCTAATGATTCCGATGTAACTCAAAACTATAGGGATTTGTGGGTTCAATGCGAAAATTGTTATGGATTAAATTATAAGAAATTTTTGAAATCAAAAATGAATATTTGTGAACAATGTGGATATCATTTGAAAATGAGTAGTTTAGATAGAATCGACCTTTCGATCGATCCCGGTACTTGGGATCCTATGGATGAAGACATGGTTTCTCTGGATCCCATTGAATTTCATTCGGAGGAAGAACCTTATAAAGATCGTATTGATTCTTATCAAAGGAAGACAGGATTAACGGAGGCTGTCCAAACAGGCATCGGCCAACTAAACGGCATTCCCGTAGCAGTTGGGATTATGGATTTTCAGTTTATGGGGGGTAGTATGGGATCCGTAGTTGGGGAAAAAATTACCCGTTTGATTGAGTACGCTACCAATAAGTTTCTACCTCTTATTATAGTATGTGCTTCCGGGGGGGCGCGCATGCAAGAAGGAAGTTTGAGCTTGATGCAAATGGCTAAAATTTCGTCTGCTTTATATGATTATCAATCAAATAAAAAGTTATTTTATGTATCAATCCTTACATCTCCTACTACTGGTGGAGTAACGGCGAGTTTTGGTATGTTGGGTGATATCATTATTGCCGAACCCAATGCCTACATTGCATTTGCGGGTAAAAGAGTAATTGAACAAACATTAAATCAAATAGTACCTGAAGGTTCACAAGACGCTGAATATCTATTCGAGAAGGGGTTATTCGACCTAATCGTCCCACGTAATCTTTTAAAAAGTGTTCTGAGTGAGTTATTTACGTTCCACGCTTTCCTTCCTTTGAATCCAAATTCAATAGAGAACTAAGTTCAATTATTTGTTATTTGTTTTTTAGCAAATGAATAGTTAGTTTATCGGAATCAAAGGAGGAATTTTTTTTGGTGACATAAGATCTAACTGTAGCAAGAAGCAAAAGTTTGGGATAATTCCTTTTTTTACCTAGATTACTTATTACTAAATAATTACAATATAAAAAATAGAGAGTTTTTTCTTTTTCTCGATTTCCATTTACCGAAAATTCCATTTTAACTAACAATCCCTGTTGGGTCGGATTCTAATGAATCTTTCAATAATTTTTAAGAAACCCTTTCTTTATTAACTTTATATTAAAATAGTAAATATGAAATTCGAAGACAAGAATAAAAGACAAAGAAATCAAGAAAAAAGTACATTCTCCCACATATCTTTCGTGTAGAAAGATTCAAAAGATGAATAAGTTCATTTAGTTAGTTCTACATTCTTTGCGTTTATTCTATATATTCACTTAGATATTGAAATCCATATAGTTTATAGTTTCGATTTCAAATTATTAATTATTTAATTAATTATTTAATATATAATATTAATATATAAATTAATATATAATAAAATTTAATTTCTAATTTTTATAATATAATAATATAATATTATTATAATATTATATTAAATTAGAATATATATAATATTATAATATAAGATAATTATAATATAAGATAATAAGTTAATATAATTATTATAAGATATTTTTATTTAGATATTTAGAAACATTTATAAAATTTATAAACAAGAATAACAGGTACAAATAATAAATTGAGGCCCCCATTCTATGACAACTTTCAGCTTTCCCTCTATTTTTGTGCCTTTAGTAGGCCTAGTATTTCCGGCAATTGCAATGGCTTCTTTATCTCTTCATATTCAAAAAAATAAGATTATTTAGATCCAATGGGACCCAATTTCTTTCATTTTTTTTTTTTTTCAAAACTGAAACTTGGATTTGTATCATAACACAGATATCTATTTAGTTGAATACTGTATAACATGTGATTTTTGCCGAACATAAAGGAAAGAACGCTAGCGTCTGTATCAACAGAAACATGACATATGGGTAAATGAATTCTAGCCGTTTTCAAATCGACCAGGATCCCCGAATGGCTGAAATAGAAAGCCCGCGGATCTCTATGTATAGTGGGATCATATATATCATATGATATATATCATATTAAATCATATATATCATATTTTAAAGGGTATGTTATTATTTTAGATCTAACCAATTTGATGAATTACTACTAAAGGTTCACATCAAACTAGTGCTAGTTGATGAGAGTTACTTCGGAAACAAAAAAGGAAAGTCAAATTAATTTGAGGTATGCTCTAAATTCCAATAAAATGTAATCGGATCAAGTATGAGTTGGCGATCAGAACATATATGGGTAGAACTTATAACGGGGTCTCGAAAAATAAGTAATTTCTGCTGGGCCTTTATCCTTTTTTTAGGTTCATTAGGATTCTTATTGGTTGGAACTTCCAGTTATCTTGGTAGAAATTTGATATCTTTTTTTCCGTCTCAGCAAATCGGTTTTTTTCCACAAGGGATCGTGATGGCTTTCTACGGAATCGCGGGTCTCTTTATTAGCTCCTATTTGTGGTGCACAATTTCCTGGAATGTAGGCAGTGGTTATGATCGATTCGATAGAAGGGAAGGAATAGTGTTTCTTTTTCGTTGGGGATTTCCTGGAAAAAATCGTCGCATATTCCTACGATTCCTTCTAAAAGATATTCAGTCCATTCGAATCGAAGTTAAAGAAGGTATTTATGCTCGTCGTGTTCTTTATATGGACATCCGAGGCCAGGGAGCTATTCCCTTAACTCGGACTGATGATAATTTGATTCCACGAGAAATTGAACAAAAGGCTGCTGAATTGGCCTATTTCTTGCGTGTACCAATTGAAGTATTTTGAGAAATGCGTGGAAAATAGATGCCTTTATCAGTAGGAGGGAAAAAAGAAAAGAATCTTCCTTTCTAGATTCAATAACCACAAAGAAAATAAAATTATAGGTTTCATACCTTGTATAGAACTCATGCGTGAAAGAAATATTCGATTGCATAGAGTCCACAAATGCGGTGGGTTAATTAACAATTCACAGATGAAAAAATGGCAAAAAAGAAAGCATTCACTCTCCCTTTAAATCTTCTATTTATTGTATTTTTGCCCTGGTGGCTTTCTCTCGCATTTAATAAAAGTCTGGAATCTTGGGTTACTAATTGGTGGAATGCTGGGCAATCCGAAATTTTTTTGAATGATATTCAAGAAAAGAGTATTCTAGAAAAATTCATAGAATTAGAGGAACTCCTCTTCTTGGACGAAATGATCGAAGAATACTCGGAGACACATCTAAAAAAACTTCGTATAGGAATCCAAAAAGAAACGATCCAATTAATCAAGATACACAATGAAGATCGGATCCATACGATTTTGCACTTCTCGACAAATATAATTTGTTTTATTATTCTAAGCGGTTATTCTATTTTGGGTAATGAAGAACTTGTTATTCTTAACTCTTGGGCCCAGGAATTCCTATATAACTTAAGCGACACAGTCAAAGCTTTTTCTATTCTTTTATTAACGGATTTGTGTATTGGATTCCATTCACCCCACGGTTGGGAACTAATGGTTGGCTCTGTCTACAAACATTTTGGATTTGTTCATAATGATGAAATTATATCTGGTCTGGTTTCCACTTTTCCAGTCATTCTGGATACAATTTTTAAATATTGGATTTTCCGTTATTTAAATCGCGTATCTCCTTCACTTGTAGTTATTTATCATTCAATGAATGACTGATAGAAGATACACCGATATTAATCGAATCGAATTCGAACGTTTGTTACTTTGTAGTTGTACATAAATAAAGCATTGAAAATCGAACTTACGCTTTCTATTCGATCCATTTTGGGGATTCATTCTATATTATTCTATATAAAATAGTATTCCATATTATTATTATTTTTTCCCCAGTAACTAGCAGAATCGTGGATAGGGAACTATACTAGCGACTTACCCCACTTAATTGTAGAAATTTTGGGATCAAGATTGGACCATGGAAACTAGAAAGACTTTTTATTGGATAAAGGAACAGATTACTCGATCTATTTCCGTATCGCTCATGATATATATCATAACTCAGACAGCCGTTTCAAATGCATATCCCATTTTTGCACAACAGGGTTATGAAAATCC